ATGATATGGACTGTGAATGATTTAATGATGGGGATTCTTGCCCATATATGTCCATTTGTACGGGTATTATATCTAGTCCAAAGACTTGGGATAAGATACAAAAATTGTTGTTCGTATCCATTTGTGAAAGAATAGAATGAATGAGAAACATAGTGAATTTTGTTTGAACCGATGACGAAAAAAATAGGATAATATAAAAAATAAAGTAGTTAGGAAGTAAAATGGGCTTTTTATTGGGGATAGAGGGACTTGAACCCTCACGACTTCTAAAGTCGACGGATTTTCCTTTTACTATAAATTTCATTGTTGTCGATATTGACATGTAGAATGGGACTCTCTCTTTATTCTCGTCCAATTAATCAGTTTTTCAAAAGATTTTTCAGACTCTGGAATGAATAATTTGATAACTGAATATTCGATTCTTTCTTCAACTTCGATTGGAATAGATTCACAATAACTCTAATTTTTTTTTTCATATTCATATCATTCATATCATATATATATATATATAAATATATTATATATTCATATATTTATATATTCATATATATAATTATATAATATAAAATATATTATATGGATTCGGATTCGGGCCGTGATTAATCAATCGTTTGATATGTCAGTATTTGATATGTCAGTATGTATATATACGTATATAGGGCCATCCTATCTGTAATTTTGATAGAGGGATTCCAGCTACCAACGCAACGTAACGTAGTCAACTCCATTCGTTAGAACAGCTTCCATTGAGTCTCTGCACCTATCCCTTTTTGATTCTAGTTTTATAAATTAAAACCCTATTTTATCAAAATAAAGATTTGGCTCAGGATTGCCCATTTTGAATTCCGGGGTTTCTCTGAATTTGGAAGTTACCACTTAGCAGGTTTCCATACCAAGGCTCAAGCTAATCAAGTCCGTAGCGTCTACCGATTTCGCCATATCCCCCCTGAGACAGGATCTAGTTGTAATTCACCCCTTTCATTTATCTTGAAATCGGTGAATTCATTAGCTAATGATTCTTATATCTAAAAAGTGTATGCCGCTATTTTATTTTTTTTTTTCGCCATCCTCCATCATTTCATCTCTATTGTATTAGATGAGTCCCATTTGTTTCAATCTGTTTCAATCAGACATGATTCTATCATGGATGTGTCCACAATTCAATATGAATATATATATCCCACATATATATGTCTCTCCCCCCTTCATTTTGACTTTAAAGGTCGATTTGGAATACTGTAAGGGTCGATATTCATTCTTCTTTTTTTCATCCTATCTCCCCCTTTTCTGAATGAAAACAGAGTAATATCCTATTATAAATTGTATCTTTTTATCCCTTTCGTAGGATGGATTCGCTATCATTTCATTATATATAATTACATATATAATATATAATTAATTAGCATAATTTAGTATAACTGTTCTAAGAAATAATTAGACTTTTCTAAAATCATAATTTAAAATTTAATTTTAATATTATTATTATATTCTTATTAAGTAATAATATATTAAGTAAGAATGGGTAAATATTACGTAGTATCTAATAATTATTATTATTAAGTATTAAGTTAAGTAATTATTAAATTATTAATAATATAAATATAAAATATTTTTAAAAATAAATTTTAATAAATTATAAATTAAAGAAATAATAATAAATAATCTAATGGTAGATGGTAGATAGAATGACTATATAGTCATATACCTACCGAATTAGTCATTCTATTACTAAAATAGAATCCTATTCTATTCAGTTATATTCATAATAAAATAAATAAAATAAAAATTTAGTATTTTTCAGTATTAGTATTTCAGTATTAGTATTTTCGTATAAAAATAGTAAATTACTATAAAATCTGGTAGTTTCCTGAATTCCTATTCACTATTTCTGTTATGTGAGCCCGCTTAGCTCAGAGGTTAGAGCATCGCATTTGTAATGCGATGGTCATCGGTTCGATTCCGATAGCCGGCTTTTCTTTTTCTCTATCCATTTTTTCCGTGATTGATAATCTCTCCTCTCCCTTTCTCAAAATGTCGGGCCGATGATCTATTATGTCGTGTTAACTCGCAACTATGAATAAAAAATTAATTGGAGCAATTAGATCTCTACGGAACAAATCATAAAACGGAGCCTTAACTTCCTATATATACAAAAAATACGGATATTGATACAATTCATTTCATTCTATTTTCATTCTACTTTAGTAGTACTTTAGTAGATATTTAGCTTTGCTTTGTTTATCCTTTAGTTCAGTCTTAATTTAGATTTTTTCTGTAAAATGAAATTTCAATAAAATAAAAAGGAGTTTTATGTCTCGTTACCGAGGGCCTCGTTTCAAAAAAATACGCCGTCTGGGGGCTTTACCAGGATTAACTAGTAAAAGGCCTAAATCCGGAAGTGATCTTAAAAACCAATTGCGTTCTAGGAAAAGATCACAATATCGTATTCGGCTAGAAGAAAAACAGAAATTGCGTTTTCATTATGGTCTCACAGAACGGCAATTACTTAGATATGTGCATATCGCTGGAAAAGCCAAAGGGTCAACAGGTCAAGTTTTACTACAGCTACTTGAGATGCGTTTGGATAACATCCTTTTTCGATTGGGTATGGCTTCAACCATTCCTGGAGCCAGACAATTAGTTAACCATAGACATATTTTAGTTAATGGTCGTGTAGTGGATATACCAAGTTATCGTTGCAAACCCCAAGATATTATTACTCCGAAGGATGAACAAAGATCGAAAGCTCTGATTCAAAATTATATTGCTTCATCGCCCCGCGAGGAATTGCCAAAACATTTAACTATTGACTCATTCCAATATAAAGGATTAGTAAATCAAATAATAGATAGTAAGTGGATCGGTTTGAAAATAAATGAGTTGTTAGTCGTAGAATATTATTCCCGTCAGACTTAAACCTAACGAAATAACAAAGAAAGGTTCAGACAATTTTTTTCCCTTTTGTCGAAGGAAATAGATTTAAGGTTTAAGGGTTTTGATCCGCATTTTTTTTATTAACGTATCACAAGTAATGTAATTAGGAATAGAGAATCCTTATCAAATCAAATACAAATAAAGGTCTTACTGTTCTGTTGGAATAATGCTATCAATTGTTATTTGATTTGATACATTGTGGTCGGTAACGTTGGTGAATCAACAGAAACGGAAAGAGAGGGATTCGAACCCTCGGTAAACAAAAGCCTACATAGCAGTTCCAATGCTACGCCTTGAACCACTCGGCCATCTCTCCCACATATACATAATCTTATTATTGAACAGAAACCGAGTGAAGTGAATAGCGAGTCATTCATTTCATATTATTGCAGTACGGGTACGACAAATCAATGGTTCCATAGAAATAAGAAATAAAAAATCCCTTTCAAATTTTATAGTTCTCAACAACAATTTCCTCATCAGTTCCTCCATAGATCTATTACTAGATCTATTAGTAATTGTCCCTTGGATTTTTCTATTTCAATTATATAACGTATACACGTTATGCAAATAAAAGAGATGGTTACTCTAATTTGAATTTGAAATTGGATAGTTTATCATGGACTGATTATTCCATTCTTTTTCCTCTTTTATTTGGACCATAACCAAATCAAAACTTATCGAGTTACCAGAATCCGTAGTAAAATCAAGTCCTCGGTTAGTCAACTTAGATAAAATAGTAAGAGAAAATAGTAATAGTTCCGTTCATCGGTATACTACTAAATTGGTATTAAATCCGATCTTATTCAAATATTTCATATCTCTCCTTGTCCAAAAGGGAACAATTTCCGCGTAAGGTCCACATTTTTTTTTATTAATCTATTTTATGATATTTCGTACTACTGTACAATTCCTTTTTGGATCATTTTCCCCAAGGGAAAATGAGAAGAATTATATAATGGATTGCTAATTATGCCTAGATCCCGGATAAATGGAAATTTTATTGATAAGACTTCTTCAATTCTAGCCAATATCTTATTACGAATAATTCCGACAACTTCAGGGGAAAAAAGGGCATTTACCTATTACAGAGATGGTGCGATTTGATTTGATTCTTTTTTATTGTTTTTTTAGGCCTTAATCTGAGAAAAAGAGGCGCGGTTCGGGATAGAAAGAAACAAATTATTTTATTGAAATAAACCGACGCTTGGTGAAGGTAAAGTTTTGAGATAGAACAATTCCTTCTGTCGTGTATCCTCGATTGATGCGGCCTCAGATGCTTTAATTATCGATTTTAGTATTGAGCGAAAGGTTACACCTATAGGTTCTGGATTGCGGGTCAATACTACGCCACTAGTACCAATAGGCAGCATAGCATAGGGGAAGAAGCACTACTCTAAGGAATCAACAACACGAAAACTTTGTTATAAATTATCCCTTACTTATGGGTCTCGGGACTAACAAGAATGGTTGGGACAACAAACATCCATCTCGTTCGTACTTTGGATACCCACATAACCATCAAAGATTGTTGAAGTGACTAATTCCTCTATAAATTAGGAGGCGTTGAGGACAAAGAAATTATTGGAGTTACCATTTCCATCTAGCACTAATACAATTGGTGTTAAGAAGAGACCTCTTTCGGGAAGGCTGGCTAGGGATTTCTAGTAAAAATACTAGCCCCCGTCAGTTCATAATGAGAATGGTGAAATCTTGATTCCATAGATGATTATTTCCCTTAGTACTATGCACAGAAGGGAGGAGCCGTATGAGATGAAAATCTCATGTATGGTTCTGGAACGGAGATTCTTTGAATAGAATGAACGACCGTAACGGATGTCGGCTCAATCTGAAGGAAATTATGCGGAAGCTTTACAGAATTATTATGAAGCTACGCGACTAGAAATTGATCCCTACGATCGAAGTTATATACTCTATAACATAGGCCTTATACACACAAGCAACGGAGAACATACGAAGGCTTTGGAATATTATTTCCGGGCACTCGAACGAAACCCATTCTTACCACAAGCTTTTAATAATATGGCCGTGATCTGTCATTACGTGCGACTATCTCCATTATAGAAAGAAGGAAAAAAAGATCAAATTACCTAGTAAATACTAGAAAAAAATAAGCTTTCTACATATGCATCGTCCAAAGCAACGATTTTTATCAGCTGTAGCAAGGAAAAAGTCTTCACGAGAACCAAAATATGAAGAAAAAGGTACGCTTATATACTCTATGGATAAAGGATCAAATTGATAGAGAAAGCACCGTAAAGATCAATTAGCAAGCTATTTGGTCGATACAGTTAAGAACTGCTTACTTATGTCATGATATATGAGATATAAAGTGAGGAATCAACTTATGTAATAAAGTCGATCCACTAAGTTATTGAGCAGCGGTGTAGCATCAGATCCCAAAGATAGTAATTTCTTTTTTCTTATGGAGGAAAGTCTTTTTCAAAAATTCTATATGAATTTCATATATGAAATGAAACCGAGGTAGTTACCTTTCAGAAAATTCTAACAGGGGGATACCCATTCTTCATTCTTCTGAAGGTAGGAGAAAAGATAAAACTTCTGAAGGTAGGAGAAAAGATAAAACTGATTATTGATCAAAATTAGAGTTTGAAACTTATGTAATTAACTTTATTTCTTCTGGTTAACCCAAGAAAAATGGGATAGGTTTATGAAAAATTTAATTCATTTAGCATAGGATAAATTAATAAGATGGGCGGCAAACAGAATCGATTGCTGAGCCGTATGAGGTAGGAAACTCTCAAGTACGGTTCTAAGGGAAGGAATTTACCCACCTATTCCGACCGGGGAGAACAGGCCATTCTACAGGGTGATTCTGAAATTGCGGAGGCTTGGTTCGATCAAGCTGCTGAGTATTGGAAACAAGCTATAGCGCTTACTCCGGGTAATTATATTGAAGCACATAATTGGTTGAAGATCACGAGGCGTTTCGAATTCGAATAAAAGCACTTTCGTTTTTAATTTATTAAAATAAAAATTGGTTATTGGATCCATCAATCAAATAAAATAGATCGTTCTTATGAGAAGATCCAATCAAGAATTTCATTATATCCCCTCCTCCTAAAACACATTATATTTTGTATGGTATCTCATAAGTATAAATACTACGGATACAGCAGTATAGAATATAGCTAATAAAACAAAGCTAATAAATAACAAAAGAGACCCTCGAATTATTAAATATAGATATCGCAATAGATCTTATTAATTCTAAGAAATGATCTTGTCTTGTAAATGGAAGTATATAGGCACTTTTACATTCAGATATAAATACACTAGCAAAAAAAAAGAGTTTCTTCGTCATGTCAGGAAAAAGGATTTTACAATATAAAAAGGGGTCCGTTGGGCGCCTAATCGTTATGTCATAATAGATCCGAACACTTGCCCCGGATCGACTTTGATATCATAACTGCTCTAGTGAATAACTCAATAAAATAAAATAGATGGATGAGAGATGGGAAAGAAAGGGACCAATCATAAATAAAATATCCATCTTTCAGAGGTTAAACTAAAAACTTGACTGTTGGCAGGTCTCTTTGTATGTGTTGTCCGGAAAGAGGAGGACTTAATGATTATTCGTTCGCCGGAACCAGAAGTGAAAATTGTTGTAGATAGGGATCCTGTAAAAACGTCTTTTGAGGAATGGGCCAGACCTGGGCATTTCTCACGAACAATAGCTAAGGGCCCTGATACTACTACTTGGATCTGGAATCTACATGCTGATGCTCACGATTTCGACAGTCATACCAGTGATTTGGAGGAGATCTCTCGAAAAGTATTTAGTGCTCATTTCGGTCAACTATCCATTATCTTTCTTTGGCTGAGTGGCATGTACTTCCATGGCGCCCGTTTTTCCAATTATGAAGCATGGCTAAGCGATCCTGTTCACATTGGACCCAGTGCCCAGGTGGTTTGGCCAATAGTGGGTCAAGAAATATTGAATGGTGATGTGGGCGGGGGTTTCCGAGGAATACAAATAACCTCCGGTTTTTTTCAGATTTGGCGAGCATCTGGAATAACTAATGAATTACAACTCTATTGTACTGCAATCGGTGCATTGGTCTTTGCATCATTAATGCTTTTTGCTGGTTGGTTCCATTATCATAGAGCCGCCCCAAAATTGGCTTGGTTCCAAGATGTGGAATCCATGTTGAATCACCATTTAGCGGGGTTACTAGGACTTGGGTCTCTTTCTTGGGCGGGACACCAAATCCATGTATCTTTACCGATTAATCAATTTCTCGATGCTGGGGTTGATCCTAAAGAGATACCACTTCCTCATGAATTCATCTTGAATCGGGATCTTTTGGCTCAACTTTATCCCAGTTTTGCCGAAGGAGCAACTCCCCTTTTCACCTTGAATTGGTCAAAATATGCAGAATTTCTGAGTTTTCGTGGAGGATTAAATCCAATAACAGGGGGTCTATGGCTGAGTGATACTGCGCACCATCATTTAGCTATTGCAATTCTTTTCTTGATCGCCGGTCATATGTATAGGACCAACTGGGGCATTGGTCATGGCCT